GCTAGCGTAGCTTACCCAAAGCATAACACTGAAGATGTTAAGACGGGCCCTAGAAAGCCCCGCGGGCACAAAGGCTTGGTCCTGACTTTACTATCAACTTTAGCCGGAATTATACATGCAAGTATCCGCACCCCTGTGAGAATGCCCCACAGTTCCCTGCCCGGGAACAAGGAGCCGGTATCAGGCACACCTAGTCGTAGCCCATAACACCTTGCTTAGCCACACCCCCAAGGGAACTCAGCAGTAACAAATATTAAGCCATAAGTGAAAACTTGACTTAGTTAAAGCTAAGAGGGCCGGTAAAACTCGTGCCAGCCACCGCGGTTATACGAGAGGCCCGAGTTGATAGACACCGGCGTAAAAGGTGGTTAAGATTAAAATGATACTAGGGCCAAACACCTTCCGAGCTGTTATACGCACTCGAAGGCAGGAAGCACAACTACGAAAGTGGCCCTACACCCCCGAACCCACGAAAGCTATGGTACAAACTGGGATTAGATACCCCACTATGCCTAGCCTTAAACATAGATAGTGCATTACGCTCACTATTCGCCCGGGTACTACGAGCACTAGCTTAAAACCCAAAGGACTTGGCGGTGCTTTAGACCCACCTAGAGGAGCCTGTTCTAGAACCGATGATCCCCGTTCAACCTCACCCTTCCTTGTTTTCCCCGCCTATATACCGCCGTCGTCAGCTTACCCTGTGAAGGCACTTCAGTAAGCAAAATTGGCACTGCCCAAAACGTCAGGTCGAGGTGTAGCGTACGGAAGGGGAAGAAATGGGCTACATTCCCTACTATAGTGAACACGAATGCTGTGTTGAAACACACATCTGAAGGAGGATTTAGCAGTAAGCAGGAAATAGAGCGTCCTGCTGAAACTGGCCCTGAAGCGCGCACACACCGCCCGTCACTCTCCCCAAACCTGTTAACTCAAATAACTAAAACCCCATTTCCCAAAAAGGGGAGGCAAGTCGTAACATGGTAAGTGTACCGGAAGGTGTACTTGGAAAAATCAGAGTATAGCTAAGACAGAAAAGTATCTCCCTTACACTGAGAAGTCATCCGTGCAAATCGGATTACCCTGAACGCCCAACAGCTAGCCCGCACAAGCAATAGCAATAGACCACTATACATAACCCCAAATACACAGAATTTAAGTAAACAAACCATTTTTTTCCCTTAGTATGGGCGACAGAAAAGGGACCCGAGGAGCCATAGAAAAAGTACCGCAAGGGAACGCTGAAAGAGAAATGAAACAACCCAGTGAAGCCTAAAAAAGCAGAGACTCACACTCGTACCTTTTGCATCATGATTTAGCAAGTGTAATTCAAGCAAAGCGTACTTTAGTTTGATAACCCGAAACTACGTGAGCTACTCCGTGACAGCCTATACAAAAGGGCAAACCCGTCTCTGTGGCAAAAGAGTGGGACGATCACCGAGTAGAGGTGAAAAACCTACCGAACCTAGTTATAGCTGGTTGCCCGAGAAATGGATAGAAGTTCAGCCTTGCCGCTTCTTTCTTCCCTTCAGTAACTTCTCCCACTGATATCCAAGAATACTGCAAGAGTTAGTCAAAGGGGGTACAGCCCCTTTGAAACAAGACACAACTTTACCAGGAGGGTAAAGATCATAATAAGTTAAAGGTGTAAATTTTTTGGTGGGCTTAGAAGCAGCCACCCCCACAGAAAGCGTTAAAGCTCAGACATATACCACAATCCCCCTATTCTGATCATAAAATCTTATCCCCCTAATTTTACCGGGCCGTCCTATGCAAGCATAGGAGCGATTATGCTAATATGAGTAATAAGAGAGCCCCGCCTCTCTCCCCGCACGCGTGTAAATCGGAACGGACCTCCCACCGAGCACTAACGGCCCCAAACAAAGAGGGCACTGGACAACAAACTAAACAACTAGGAAACTGTCCAACACTATACCGTTAACCCCACACAGGTGTGCCCCTAGGGAAAGACTAAAAGAAGGAGAAGGAACTCGGCAAATACACAAAGCCTCGCCTGTTTACCAAAAACATCGCCTCTTGCAAGACTAACGAATAAGAGGTCCCGCCTGCCCTGTGACTCTTAGTTTAACGGCCGCGGTATTTTGACCGTGCGAAGGTAGCGCAATCACTTGTCTTTTAAATGGAGACCTGTATGAATGGCACGACGAGGGCTTGACTGTCTCCTCTTTCAAGTCAATGAAATTGATCTTCCCGTGCAGAAGCGGGAATGACCTCATAAGACGAGAAGACCCTGTGGAGCTTTAGACACCAAGGCGAGTCATGTTAAATACCCCCGGACAAGGGACTAAACCAGATGAATCCCGCCCTAATGTCTTTGGTTGGGGCGACCGCGGGGAAACAAAAAACCCCCACGTGGAATGGGAACACCCCCCTCCTACAATTAAGAGCTACAGCTCTAAACAACAGAACTTCTGACCAGCAAGATCCGGAAATACCGATCAACGAACCGAGTTACCCCAGGGATAACAGCGCAATCCCCTTTTAGAGCCCGTATCAACAAGGGGGTTTACGACCTCGATGTTGGATCAGGACATCCTAATGGTGCAGCCGCTATTAAGGGTTCGTTTGTTCAACGATTAAAGTCCTACGTGATCTGAGTTCAGACCGGAGTAATCCAGGTCAGTTTCTATCTATGACATGCTCTTTTCTAGTACGAAAGGACCGAAAAGAAGAGGCCCCTACCGCAAGTACGCCTCACCCTTACCTGATGAAAACAACTAAAGTAGGCAAGAGGGCATGCCCTTGTGCCGGAGAAAACGGCATGTTAAGGTGGCAGAGCCCGGCAACTGCAAAAGACCTAAGCTCTTTCCACAGAGGTTCAAGTCCTCTTCTTAACTATGATCTCAACACTCATCACCCACCTCATCAGCCCGTTGACCTTTATTGTTCCTGTACTACTGGCCGTTGCCTTCCTTACACTAATTGAACGAAAGGTACTAGGTTATATTCAACTACGGAAAGGTCCCAATATTGTAGGCCCCTACGGACTCCTACAGCCCATCGCTGATGGTCTGAAGCTTTTTATTAAAGAGCCCGTTCGCCCCTCAACAGCCTCCCCTATGCTATTCCTTCTTACCCCGATACTGGCACTAACCCTAGCCCTCACCCTTTGAGCCCCTATCCCTATGCCCTATCCTGTTATTGATCTTAATCTAGGAGTGCTCTTCATCCTAGCCCTTTCAAGTTTAGCAGTTTATTCAATTTTAGGCTCAGGGTGGGCCTCCAATTCTAAATATGCTCTTATTGGAGCCCTACGGGCAGTAGCCCAAACTATCTCGTATGAAGTCAGCCTAGGGCTTATTCTTCTAAGTGTCATTATTTTTACGGGAGGCTTTACACTACAAACCTTCAACATTGCCCAGGAAAGCATCTGGTTAATCATGCCAGCATGACCCCTCGCCGCAATATGATACATCTCCACACTGGCAGAAACCAACCGAGCCCCCTTTGACCTCACTGAAGGTGAATCCGAGCTAGTCTCGGGCTTTAACGTAGAATATGCAGGAGGTCCATTTGCCTTATTTTTCTTAGCAGAATATGCTAATATCCTACTTATAAACACCCTCTCCGCCACCCTATTTTTAGGGGCATCCCACCTCCCAACACTACCGGAACTTACGGCTATTAACCTCATAACTAAAGCAGCAATCCTCTCCATCGTATTTGTATGAGTCCGAGGATCCTACCCTCGATTTCGGTACGACCAACTCATACACCTGATCTGAAAAAACTTCTTGCCCCTGACATTAGCCTTAGTCATTTGACACCTTGCACTCCCCATCGCATTTGCAGGCCTGCCCCCTCAAATGTAGCCAAGGAGCTGTGCCTGAAGCAAAGGGCCACTTTGATAGAGTGAACTATGGGGGTTAAAGTCCCCCCAACTCCTTAGAAAGAGGGGCCTCGAACCCCACCTGAAGAGATCAAAACTCTTAGTGCTTCCACTACACCACTTCCTAGTAAAGTCAGCTAATTAAGCTCTTGGGCCCATACCCCAAACATGTTGGTTAAACTCCTTCCTTTGCTAATGAACCCCTACATCTTAGCCACCCTACTATTTGGCCTCGGTCTTGGAACCACAATTACATTCGCGAGCTCACACTGGCTACTCGCCTGAATAGGCCTTGAGATAAATACTCTTGCCATTATTCCCCTGATAGCTCAACATCACCACCCCCGAGCAGTGGAAGCAACTACAAAGTATTTCCTTACTCAAGCGACTGCGGCTGCCATACTGCTATTTGCCAGCACCACTAACGCTTGACTTACAGGACAGTGAGATATCCAACAGATGTCCCATCCTTTTCCCCTCACACTAGTTACCCTAGCGCTCGCCTTAAAAATTGGCCTCGCTCCCCTCCACACGTGACTGCCCGAAGTACTACAAGGCCTAGATCTCACTACCGGCCTCATCCTTTCCACATGGCAAAAACTAGCCCCCTTTGCCTTACTCCTACAGCTTCACACTCTAGACCCTACACTGTTGATTATGTTAGGTATTTTGTCCACCCTCGTAGGAGGATGAGGCGGTCTAAACCAAACACAGCTGCGCAAGATTCTTGCCTACTCATCCATTGCTCACCTTGGCTGGATGATCTTAATTATACAATTTTCACGATCCCTCACACTCCTCGCCCTCCTCACCTATATTATCATGACATTCTCCACATTCCTGGTGTTTAAATTAAATAACGCCACAAGTATTGGTACGCTTGCTGCCTCTTGGACTAAAGCCCCTGCACTTACCTCCCTAGCCCCACTTCTTCTACTGTCATTAGGGGGCCTTCCTCCATTAACAGGCTTTATACCAAAATGACTTATTCTTCATGAGCTTACTAAACAAGACCTCGCTCCTTTAGCAACCCTAGCCGCACTCAGCGCTCTCCTCAGTCTATACTTCTACCTGCGCCTCTCCTACGCAATGGCCCTTACCATTTCCCCGAATAACATAACCGGCACCACACCATGACGCCTTACCTCATTACAACTCACCCTTCCCCTGGCCACCTCAACCCTAGCTGCCCTCTCCTTTCTACCCCTTGCCCCCGCTGCAGTCGCCCTACTCAGCCTTTAAGAGACTTAGGTTAGCATAAGACCAAGAGCCTTCAAAGCCCTAAGCGGGAGTGAAAATCTTCCAGTCCCTGCATAAGACTTGCGGGATATTAACCCACATCTCCTGCGTGCAAAGCAGACACTTTAATTAAGCTAAAGCCTTCCTAGACAGGCAGGCCTCGATCCTACAAAATCTTAGTTAACAGCTAAGCGCCCAAACCAGCGAGCATCCGTCTACCTTTCCCCCGCCTACCTGTAGGCGGCCAAAGGCGGGGGAAAGCCCCGGCAGACGACTAGTCTGCTTCTTCAGATTTGCAATCTGACATGATAACACCTCAAGGCTTGGTAAGAAGAGGACTTAAACCTCTGTCCATGGGGCTACAATCCACCGCTTAGGCACTCAGCCATCCTACCTGTGGCCATCACACGTTGATTTTTCTCGACTAATCACAAAGACATCGGCACCCTCTATCTAGTATTTGGTGCCTGAGCCGGCATAGTCGGCACAGCCTTAAGCCTACTCATCCGAGCAGAATTAAGTCAGCCCGGCGCTCTCCTAGGCGACGACCAGATTTATAATGTAATTGTTACAGCACATGCTTTTGTGATGATTTTCTTTATAGTAATACCAATCATGATTGGGGGCTTTGGAAATTGACTAATTCCATTAATAATTGGAGCCCCTGACATAGCTTTTCCTCGAATAAATAACATGAGCTTCTGACTACTTCCTCCGTCTTTCCTCCTTCTCCTTGCCTCCTCCGGGGTTGAGGCTGGTGCAGGCACAGGCTGAACAGTATACCCTCCACTAGCAGGCAACTTAGCCCATGCAGGACCCTCTGTTGATCTAACTATTTTCTCCCTGCACTTGGCCGGAATTTCCTCCATTTTAGGCGCAATCAACTTTATCACCACCATCATCAATATGAAACCCCCCGCCATCTCTCAATATCAGACGCCCTTGTTTGTGTGAGCTGTATTAATTACAGCAGTCCTTCTACTCCTTTCTCTCCCCGTCCTAGCTGCGGGCATTACAATGCTTCTCACGGACCGAAACCTAAATACCACTTTCTTTGATCCCGCAGGAGGGGGAGACCCAATTCTTTACCAACACTTGTTCTGATTCTTCGGACACCCGGAGGTATATATTTTAATCCTCCCCGGCTTCGGAATAATTTCACATATCGTTGCATACTATGCCGGCAAGAAAGAGCCTTTCGGCTACATGGGTATGGTGTGAGCCATAATGGCCATTGGCCTTCTGGGCTTCATCGTCTGAGCCCACCATATGTTCACGGTCGGAATAGACGTCGACACCCGAGCTTACTTTACGTCTGCCACAATAATTATCGCAATCCCCACGGGTGTAAAAGTCTTTAGCTGACTCGCAACCCTTCATGGCGGCTCTATTAAATGAGAAACCCCTCTTCTATGAGCCCTTGGCTTTATTTTCCTGTTTACGGTAGGAGGACTAACAGGAATTGTTCTGGCTAATTCTTCCTTAGATATTGTGCTTCACGACACCTATTACGTAGTTGCCCACTTCCACTACGTCTTGTCAATGGGGGCCGTGTTTGCCATCGTTGCCGCCTTTGTACACTGATTCCCCTTATTTACAGGGTATACCCTGCACAATACCTGAACAAAAACCCACTTTGGTGTTATGTTTATTGGGGTAAACCTGACCTTTTTTCCCCAGCACTTCCTAGGCCTGGCCGGAATGCCTCGGCGATATTCAGATTACCCCGACGCCTACACGCTCTGAAATACTGTCTCCTCAATTGGATCCCTAATTTCTCTCGTGGGTGTTATTATGTTCTTGTTTATTATCTGAGAAGCATTCGCCGCTAAGCGCGAAGTTCTAGCAGTTGAACTTACAACAACTAACGTAGAGTGACTACACGGCTGCCCTCCACCCTACCATACATTCGAGGAGCCCGCATTCGTTCAAGTCCAAACAAATTAACGAGAAAGGAAGGAGTTGAACCCCCATAGATTGGTTTCAAGCCAACCACATAACCGCTCTGTCACTTTCTTTATAAGACACTAGTAAAACCGCACATTACACTGCCTTGTCAAGGCAAAATTGCGGGTTAAAGCCCCGCGTGTCTTGCCCTGTCTTAATGGCACATCCATCACAGCTAGGATTTCAAGATGCAGCTTCCCCAGTTATAGAAGAACTTCTCCATTTTCACGACCACGCTCTAATAATCGTCTTCCTCATCAGCACCTTAGTACTTTACATTATTGTGGCCATAGTCTCCACTAAACTAACCAATAAATATATTCTAGATTCTCAGGAAATTGAGATTATCTGAACTGTACTACCTGCAATTATCCTAATCCTTATTGCACTCCCCTCTCTTCGCATTCTATACCTTATAGACGAAATTAACAACCCCCTCCTTACAATTAAAGCTGTGGGACACCAGTGGTACTGAAGCTATGAATATACCGACTATGAAGATCTTGGGTTCGACTCTTACATAATCCCAACTCAAGACCTAACTCCGGGCCAATTCCGTCTTTTAGAAGCTGACCACCGTATGGTTATTCCAGTAGAATCCCCCATCCGTGTTCTCGTATCCGCAGACGACGTTCTTCATTCATGGGCCGTCCCCGCCCTAGGGGTTAAAATAGACGCAGTCCCCGGACGCCTAAACCAAACAGCCTTTATTGCATCCCGACCAGGAATCTTCTACGGACAATGCTCTGAAATCTGCGGAGCAAACCATAGCTTTATGCCCATCGTAGTAGAAGCAGTCCCCCTAGAACATTTTGAAAACTGATCCTCCCGTATACTCGAAGACGCCTCGCTAAGAAGCTAAATAGGGCCTAGCGTTAGCCTTTTAAGCTAAAGACTGGTGGTTCCCGCCCACCCCTAGCGACATGCCTCAACTTAACCCCGCGCCTTGATTTGCTATTCTAGTCTTCTCCTGACTAATTTTCCTAATCGTAATTCCCCCTAAAGTCTTAGCCCACCTTTTCCCAAATGAGCCAACCCTTCAAAGCACCGAAAAAGCTAAAACAGAACCCTGAACCTGACCATGACACTAAGCTTCTTTGACCAATTTATGAGCCCCACATATATAGGAATTCCACTAATAGCCGTTGCACTTACCCTGCCCTGAGTTCTCTACCCCAAGCCAACTGCCCGATGACTAAACAGCCGCCTACTCACCCTCCAGGCATGATTTATTAATCGATTTACACAACAACTTCTCCTCCCCTTAAACCTAGGGGGCCACAAATGAGCGGTCCTGTTAACTTCGTTGATGCTTTTCCTAATTACTCTAAATATACTAGGCTTATTACCCTACACTTTTACCCCCACCACGCAGCTATCCCTTAATCTAGGCTTTGCTGTACCTCTTTGACTCGCAACCGTAATTATCGGTATGCGCAATCAACCAAATGTTGCCCTAGGCCACCTCCTTCCAGAAGGAACTCCTGGCCCACTTATCCCTATTCTCATTATCATTGAGACAATTAGCCTATTCATTCGCCCCCTCGCCCTGGGAGTCCGACTTACCGCCAACCTCACAGCCGGACACCTTCTCATTCAACTAATTGCTACGGCGGCCTTCGTTTTATTGCCTCTTATACCTACCGTAGCAATTCTAACTACAACAGTCCTAGTACTGCTAACCCTACTAGAAATTGCCGTCGCAATAATTCAAGCCTATGTCTTTGTTCTCCTCTTAACCTTATACCTACAGGAAAACGTCTAATGGCCCATCAAGCACATCCATACCACATAGTTGACCCCAGCCCCTGGCCCCTCACAGGCGCAATCGCCGCCTTAGCAATAACCTCCGGCCTTGCAACCTGATTCCATTTCCGCTCAACAACTCTAATGATTATTGGGACTATCCTACTTCTCCTCACAATATATCAATGATGACGAGACATCGTACGAGAAGGGACATTTCAAGGACACCACACGCCCCCAGTACAGAAAGGGCTACGATATGGCATAATCCTCTTTATTACTTCAGAAGTCTTCTTCTTCCTAGGCTTCTTCTGAGCCTTTTACCACGCAAGCCTCGCCCCCACCCCCGAACTTGGAGGTTGCTGACCCCCTACTGGCATTATAACTCTTGACCCATTTGAGGTCCCCCTGCTCAACACAGCCGTCCTACTAGCCTCGGGAGTGACAGTCACGTGAGCCCATCACAGTATTATAGAGGGGGAACGGGGACAAGCCATTCAGTCCCTAACCTTAACCATTCTTCTTGGCTTCTACTTTACATTCCTTCAAGCTATGGAGTATTATGAAGCCCCTTTCACAATTGCAGATGGAGTCTACGGCTCAACTTTCTTTGTAGCAACCGGCTTTCATGGACTACATGTTATCATTGGCTCTACATTTTTAGCCGTTTGTCTTTTACGTCAGGTCTATTACCACTTTACATCTGAACACCACTTTGGATTTGAAGCAGCAGCGTGATACTGACATTTCGTTGATGTTGTTTGACTATTCCTATACATCTCTATCTACTGATGAGGATCCTAATCTTTCTAGTACTAAAGCAAGTATAAGTGACTTCCAATCACCTGGTCTTGGTTAAAGCCCAAGGAAAGATAATGAACTTGGTTACAACTGTAATTACTATTGCTGCCCTCCTCTCCCTCGTCTTGGCCCTAGTGTCTTTCTGACTTCCCCAAATAACCCCTGACCATGAAAAGCTTTCCCCATACGAGTGTGGCTTTGACCCCCTAGGTTCAGCCCGCCTCCCTTTCTCCCTACGATTCTTCCTCGTGGCCATTCTTTTTCTCCTTTTTGATCTAGAGATTGCCCTTCTTCTCCCCCTCCCCTGAGGAGACCAACTAGCATCCCCCCTACTTACATTCACCTGAGCCGCAGCCGTTCTGACCCTCCTTACCCTGGGCCTCATTTACGAATGAATACAAGGGGGATTAGAATGAGCCGAATAGGCAATTAGTCTAACAAAAACATTTGATTTCGGCTCAAAAACTTGTGGTTAAAGTCCATAATTGCCTAATGACCCCCGTTCACTTCGCTTTCTCCTCTGCCTTTATACTAGGCCTATCAGGCCTAGCATTCCATCGAACCCACCTTCTCTCCGCTCTCTTATGCCTAGAAGGAATAATACTTTCTTTATTTATTGCCCTCTCCCTCTGAACCCTTCAACTAAGTTCAACAAGTTTTTCTGCCGCCCCTATACTGTTACTAGCGTTCTCAGCCTGCGAAGCAAGTGCAGGGCTGGCCCTTCTAGTAGCTACTGCCCGTACCCACGGAACAGACCGACTACAAAGCCTGAACCTCCTGCAATGCTAAAAATCTTAATCCCAACACTTATGCTAGTCCCAACGGCCTGAGCCGTCCCCACCAAATGACTATGGCCTGCTACTCTCGCACACAGCCTAGTAATTGCATTAGCCAGTCTTACCTGACTAGAAAATTTGACAGAAACAGGCTGATCCACCCTCAACCTATGTATGGCAACAGACCCCCTGTCCACACCACTACTAGTCCTAACCTGCTGACTGCTGCCCCTTATGATTCTTGCAAGTCAAAATCATACAGCAATGGAGCCACTTAACCGTCAACGAATATATATTACCCTTCTGACCTCCCTACAAATTTTCCTTATTTTAGCATTTAGCGCCACCGAAATCATCATATTTTACGTCATATTCGAAGCAACCCTAATCCCCACCCTAATTATTATTACCCGCTGGGGTAACCAAGCAGAGCGACTCAACGCGGGCATCTACTTTCTATTCTATACCCTAGCAGGCTCCCTTCCACTACTCGTTGCCCTTCTCCTCCTCCAAAACAGTACGGGGTCCCTCTCACTCCTAACCCTCCAGTACTCAGACCCTCTACACCTAACATCTTACGCGGACAAACTCTGGTGAGCGGGCTGCCTCCTAGCTTTCCTGGTTAAAATGCCATTATATGGGGTACACCTGTGGCTGCCCAAAGCCCACGTAGAAGCCCCAGTTGCAGGCTCAATGATTCTAGCTGCCGTCCTCCTAAAACTAGGAGGCTATGGCATAATGCGAATGATGGTGATACTTGAACCTCTTACCAAGGAGCTAAGCTACCCCTTTATTATCTTTGCATTATGAGGGGTCATTATGACGGGCTCTATTTGTCTACGCCAAACCGACTTAAAATCCCTCATTGCCTACTCCTCCGTCAGCCACATAGGCCTAGTTATTGGAGGTATTCTTATCCAGACACCCTGGGGCTTCACAGGCGCCCTTATTCTTATAATTGCACATGGCCTAACATCTTCAGCCCTCTTTTGTTTAGCAAACACAAACTATGAGCGCACACACAGTCGAACTATACTGCTTGCCCGAGGCTTGCAGATAGTGCTCCCCCTCATAACAACATGATGATTTATTGCAAGTCTAGCTAACTTAGCCCTTCCCCCTCTCCCCAATCTTATAGGAGAGCTTATAATTTTAACCTCTTTATTTAGTTGGTCCTGATGAACCCTAGTACTAACAGGGGCAGGCACCCTCATTACCGCCAGCTATTCACTCTATATGTTCCTTATAACTCAGCGAGGCCCACTCCCCGCACATATTTTAGCTCTAAGCCCCTCCCACACACGAGAACATTTACTTATAGCCCTTCACCTCCTCCCACTAATCCTGCTCATTCTAAAACCTGAGCTAATCTGAGGGTGAGCCAATTGTAGGCATAGTTTAACAAAAACATTAGATTGTGATTCTAAAAACAGGGGTTAAAACCCCCTTGCCCACCGAGAGAGGCTCGCTAGCAACGAAGACTGCTAATCTCCGCGACCCTGGTTGGACCCCCGGGCTCACTCGGATTGCTCCTAAAGGATAATAGCTCATCCGTTGGTCTTAGGAACCAAAAACTCTTGGTGCAAATCCAAGTAGTAGCTATGCACCCCACCTCCCTTATAATAACTTCTAGCTTAGTCATTATCTTCATTCTTCTGGCCTACCCCGTACTCACGACCTTGGACCCACGTCCTCAGGAGCCCGCCTGGGCCCTCTCCCACGTTAAGACAGCAGTCAAACTAGCCTTCTTCACCAGCCTCCTCCCCCTCTTCTTGTTCTTTAACGAAGGGGCAGAAACCATCATTACATCCTGAAGCTGAATAAATACCCTAATGTTCGACGTAAATATTAGTCTTAAATTTGACCACTATTCCATCATTTTTACCCCTATCGCCCTATACGTGACCTGATCCATCCTAGAATTTGCATCCTGATACATGCATGCCGACCCCTGCATGAACCGCTTTTTTAAATATCTCCTTGTCTTCCTTATCGCTATAATTATTCTGGTAACAGCTAACAACCTGTTCCAACTATTTATTGGCTGAGAAGGAGTGGGTATTATATCGTTCCTGCTCATTGGATGGTGATTTGGCCGAGCCGACGCAAACACCGCAGCTCTTCAAGCAGTTGTGTATAATCGCGTCGGAGACATCGGACTAATTTTTGCCATGGCCTGAATGGCAATGAACCTTAACTCATGAGAGCTGCAACAGATCTTCACTACTGCCAAAGACTTTGATATAACATTTCCCCTCCTCGGACTTATCGTAGCTGCCACTGGTAAATCAGCCCAGTTTGGCCTTCACCCCTGACTTCCCTCTGCCATAGAGGGTCCTACACCGGTCTCTGCCCTACTGCATTCCAGCACTATGGTCGTAGCAGGCATTTTTCTGCTAGTCCGAATAAGCCCCCTATTAGCTGATAACCCCCTCGCCCTCACCGTTTGCCTCTGCCTTGGTGCTCTCACTACGTTATTTACAGCCACATGTGCCCTCACCCAAAATGATATTAAGAAAATCGTCGCTTTCTCTACATCAAGCCAACTGGGGCTCATAATAGTGACTATTGGCCTAAACCAGCCTCAACTTGCTTTTCTGCACATCTGTACTCATGCCTTCTTTAAAGCAATGCTTTTCCTCTGCTCCGGTTCCATTATTCATAGTCTAAATGACGAACAGGACATTCGCAAAATGGGGGGTATGCACCACCTAACCCCCTTTACATCCACCTGCCTGACCATTGGAAGCCTGGCCCTTACGGGCACCCCGTTCCTAGCAGGCTTCTTTTCTAAAGACGCAATCATCGAAGCCCTCAACACATCACACCTTAACGCCTGAGCCCTTACTTTAACCCTCTTAGCCACCTCTTTCACAGCCATCTATAGCCTCCGCGTAGTCTTCTTCGTGTCAATAGGCCACCCACGATTTAGTTCACTCTCACCAATTAATGAAAATAACCCCGCAGTCATTAATCCTATTAAGCGACTCGCATGAGGTAGCATCATTGCAGGGCTTCTAATTACCTCAAATATTGTCCCTCTAAAAACCCCTGTAATAACAATGCCTCCCCTTCTAAAACTAGCCGCCCTGGCCGTTACTATTATTGGGCTACTACTGGCTTTAGAACTAGCCTCCCTGACAAGTAAACAGTACAAACCCACACCCCTACTGGTTTCCCACCACTTCTCTAATATACTGGGCTTTTTCCCCACGATCATCCACCGCTTTACCCCTAAGCTAAACCTCATCCTCGGCCAAGCAGTTGCCAGCCAAATAATTGACCAAACCTGACTAGAGAAAGCAGGCCCTAAAGGACTATCTACCTCAAACATCCCCCTTATTACCACAACGAGCAACGCCCAACAAGGCATGGTCAAAACCTACCTCTCCCTCTTCCTGCTTACCCTTGCCATCGTTACACTACTTCTGGTCTATTAAACCGCACGAAGTGCCCCTCGATTTAATCCCCGCGTCAGCTCTAGAACAACAAACAAGGTTAGTAATAATACCCATGCACTAATTACTAGTATGCCTCCCCCAAACGAGTACATAAGTGCCACCCCTCCAATATCCCCACGGACGACAGAGAGTAAGCCCAACTCATCCGCAGGCACCCAAGAGCTCTCATACCACCCCCCATAGAATAATCCAGAAGCCAACCCCACACCCACTAAGTACATTACCATATACGCCGCTACGGAGCGATTCCCTCAGCTTTCCGGGTACGGCTCAGCGGCAAGAGCCGCAGAATATGCAAACACAACCAATATTCCCCCCAAGTAGATTAAAAACAGTACTAGAGACAAGAACGGGCCCCCGTGCCCCACTAATACAGCACACCCAATGCCTGCCACTACTACCAAACCCAAAGCAGCAAAGTAAGGGGAAGGATTAGAGGCAACTGCTACTAACCCTAAAACTAGTCCCACTAAAAATAAAGATATAAGATAAGTCATAATTCCTGCCAGGACTTTAACCAGGACTAATGGCTTGAAAAACCACCGTTGTTACTCAACTACAAGAACCTCTAATGGCAAGCCTCCGGAAAACCCACCCCCTCCTAAAGATTATAAACGACGCACTAGTGGACCTCCCAGTCCCCGCCAACATCTCAGCCTGATGAAATTTTGGTTCTCTTCTGTCCCTCTGCCTTATTTCCCAAATTCTTACAGGTCTTTTCCTCGCCATACACTACACCTCCGACATCGCCACCGCCTTCTCCTCAGTTGCACACATCTGCCGAGACGTTAACTACGGCTGACTTATCCGTAACATACATGCCAACGGAGCATCTTTCTTTTTCATCTGCATTTATATACACATCGGACGCGGCCTTTACTATGGATCTTACCTCTATAAAGAGACATGAAATATTGGCGTTGTTCTCCTCCTTCTTGTAATAATAACCGCCTTCGTCGGTTACGTCCTCCCCTGAGGACAAATATCTTTTTGAGGCGCTACCGTTATTACAAATCTCCTATCTGCGGTCCCCTACATTGGAAATACCCTCGTCCAATGAATTTGAGGTGGCTTCTCAGTAGACAATGCCACCCTCACCCGATTCTTCGCCTTCCACTTCCTGTTCCCCTTCGTTATTGCGGGCGCCTCGGTCCTACACCTCCTTTTCCTACATGAGACAGGATCCAACAACCCACTCGGCCTAAACTCGGATTCAGACAAGATCTCCTTCCACCCCTACTTCTCATACAAAGACCTACTAGGCTTCGCAGTCCTCCTGATTGCACTCACCGCCTTAGCCCTATTTTCCCCCAACCTCCTCGGCGACCCCGACAACTTCACCCCAGCAAACCCTCTAGTTACACCGCCCCACATTAAACCCGAATGATACTTCTTGTTCGCCTACGCCATCTTACGTTCGATCCCCAATAAATTGGGTGGAGTCTTAGCACTCCTAGCCTCTATTCTAGTACTAATGATTGTCCCCCTACTTCACACGTCAAAACAGCGAGGCCTCACATTCCGCCCCCTCACCCAGTTTCTCTTCTGAACCCTCATCGCAGACGTTGCAATCCTTACATGAATTGGGGGGATGCCTGTTGAGCATCCTTTCATTATCATCGGCCAAGTCGCCTCCGTCCTTTATTTCTCAATCTTCTTAGTCTTTTTCCCACTGGCAGGCTTAACAGAAAATAAAGCCCTTGGATGATCTTGCACTAGTAGCTCAGCGCCAGAGCGCCGGTCTTGTAAACCGGACGCCGGAGGTTAAATTCCCCCCTACTGCTCAAAGAAGAGAGATTTTAACTCCCACCTTTAGCTCCCAAAGCTAAAATTCTAAGTTAAACTATTCTTTGTTTTTTAATACATATATGTATTAACACCATACATTTATAGTAACCTATTCAATATCATTCAAGGACATACATGTTTAATCAACATATCTAGGCTTTCCCCCCTCATATATCACTTAAACACGAAGGTTTATACAAAGCAAGTAAAGGTTTATCTAACATTACTTGATTTAAAGACTGGCGAAACTTAAGACCGAACACTTACCTTCATAAGTTAAGTTATACCTTTACCCAACATCTCGTCCATATAAAAATCTTAATGTAGTAAGAGCCTACCAACCTGTGATTTCTTAATGCATACGGTTATTGAAGGTGAGGGACAACTATTGTGGGGGTTTCACTCAGTGCACTATTCCTGGCATTTGGTTCCTACTTCAGGGCCATTTGGTTTATATTACTCCTCCCACTTTCATCGACGCTGACATAAGTTAATGGTGGAGTACATGCCTGCGATTACCCAGCATGCCGGGCGTTCTCTCCATCGGGCAAGGGGTTCTCTTTTTTTTTTTTCCTTTCAACTGGCATTTCACAGTGCACACGGTAATGATTAACAAGGTTGAACATCTCCTTGGATTCAAGATACAGTCTGCATGATGAAAAGATATTATAAAAAGAACCACATTTAGGGATATCAAGAGCATAAGTAGTGTGTATTTACTCCTAAGATACCTATTATACCCCCGGTTTTTGCGCGTTAAACCCCCCTACCCCCCTAAACTCGTGAGATCCTTAACACTCCTGCAAACCCCCCGGAAACAGGAAAACCTCTGGTAGCTTATTTTGGGTCTAAAATGTACTTATTTACATTATTGTAATAATGCGCAT